GGCGAAATTATGTTGGATTTTTTAGCATTGAGAAGTTTACCTAAAAATTCAGCAGAGTTTTTTAGGCTAATATTTGGGCAAAATTTTGCGGTGGGTAAATACGATATGCATATATATATATATATAATGCGGATGGCTAACCCATATCTCAACTTGGTGGCCTGCACGTTCTCGAACCTTCCTTGGTTTCGGGGTTTGACAAGGATAACAGGATTTGCTGAGCGTAGGGGGTAGGGGGGTTTGTCGCGCAAAAGCCAAAAGGGGGGGCATATATATAAGGGTCAGTTGGAAGAAGAGATGTATATGTTATGCACTTGATTGAGTAATATGTAATTCTTAAGTTATGTCTTTCAATGATGAACCTACGTTAACTATTACAAGGAAATGTACAACCTTGATATATTAGTTGTGCCTGCACTCTGAGATGCAAGTTGAAAGGAAACCAGAGAAAAGAGCCATATGCATATAAAAGAATGCTCGGCATGTGGGGTAATGAGGAGTATGTAATTACACCATTAACCGTATGCAAGGAAAAGTTTATGATAATGGATCTTCATACGTCTGTGCCTGAAAGAGAAACCAGATACAAGGAATAGTTCATAATATACCTTATCTTCATATTGTGTCCCTGATTCTATCATTAATAGTATGCCTTATATGGACCGGTTGGTGGTTTCTTACTACATTAAGATGGTTTAACTAAATCTTAGTTGTTTATTTCAAGGAAAAATTTGAGATCCATATCTAGGGGAAATATCTATTTCCCGGGTTAAAATAAAATATTTTTGAATTTTAACAATTTGCTTTATGTACGTCTTGAACGTTAGTACTTGCTTTTAGGTTAAAATAAATGAATGGTGATAATACATATATATGTACTAACACAATACATGATATTGCGCATGTACGCACTATCATGTACTTTACCATCAGAAGATAGTTTAATTTAGAATTCTGGCTTTGGGAGCCAGGGGTGGGAGTTAAAATCTCCTTTTTCTGGGCGCTAGGAGGGAGTTTAACCCTCGATCTTCGGATTACAAGACCGATGCTTTCAAGCTAAGCTACTAGGGCAGGCTCATTTCAATGCTTTATTTTCCATTAATCCTGCTAGTGGAATGAGAATAAGGAAGAGTGCAAAGTATAAGATGGATGCGACCTGACCAATAACAATGTATGGGTGCTCTACGGGTATGCCCCCAATTCATGTTAGGATAATCATGTCTGCAACCAGGGTTCAGAATAAAAATTGAGTCACGGGGCGGAAAGTTAGTCCTCGCTGCTTTGAGGTGTGTAGAATTGGCACAACTATTAGCACTAGGATGCTAAATAATAGTGCAAGAACCCCTCCTAGTTTATTTGGGATAGATCGGAGGATGGCATAGGCAAATAAGAAATATCACTCTGGCTGGATATGTGGGGGTGTCACGAGTGGGTTTGCTGGGGTAAAATTCTCAGGGTCCCCTAAAAGGTTTGGGGAGAATAGTGCCAAAGCTGTAAGGGCAAGCAGTATAATTACGAAGCCAAGAAGGTCCTTGTACGAGAAGTACGGGTGGAAGGAAATTTTGTCCGCGTCGGAATTTAGTCCGGCCGGGTTGTTCGATCCTGTTTCGTGTAGAAACAGCAAGTGCAGGATGGTTGCGCCTGCGACGACGAATGGCAGGAGGAAGTGGAATGCGAAGAATCGTGTTAGGGTCGCGTTGTCTACTGAGAAACCGCCTCAGATTCATTGAACAAGGGTATCACCCATGTAGGGGACTGCTGAGAGGAGGTTTGTAATTACGGTAGCACCTCAAAAGGACATTTGCCCTCATGGAAGTACGTAACCGACGAAGGCCGTCATCATAACCAAAAGAAATAGGACTACACCAATATTTCAGGTCTCTTTGTAAAGGTATGACCCATAATATAGTCCCCGTGCGATATGTATATAAAGACAGATGAAGAAGAAGGATGCTCCGTTGGCATGTAGGCTTCGGATAAGTCAGCCGTAGTTAACGTCTCGGCAAATATGGGTTACTGATGAAAATGCGGTTGAGATGTCAGAGGTGTAGTGCATGGCTAGAAACAGCCCTGTTAGGATTTGAGTAATTAGACATAGTCCTAGGAGGGATCCGAAGTTTCATAGCGCTGAAATATTAGAGGGTGTTGGGAGGTCGACTAGTGCGTCATTAGCGATTTTAATTAGCGGGTGGGTTTTTCGTAGGCTTGCCATTATTGTTCTTGTAGTTGAACTACAACGGTGGTTCTTCAAGTCACTGGTCTCGGTTAAAATCCGAGCAAGAATTATGACCTATTTCGTGTTTTTGTTACTGGTAGCTTTAATTGTGGGGCTAATTGCTGTTGCATCTAATCCCACACCCTATTTTGCTGCGTTAGGCCTAGTGGTAGCAGCAGGGGTCGGGTGTGGAGTATTAGTTGGCTGTGGGGGGTCTTTTCTATCTCTGGTTTTATTTTTAATTTATCTGGGAGGGATACTCGTGGTGTTTGCTTACTCGGCAGCTTTGGCTGCTGAACCATTTCCAGAGGCTTGGGGGAGTCGTTCGGTTGCTGGTTACGTGCTAGTTTACCTGGCTGGTGTTGTTCTAATAGCGGGGATACTTTGAGGGGGTTGATATGAGGGTTCTTGGGTAATTATTGATGGACTTAAGGAGTTCTCCATGTTGCGGGGAGATGTTGGGGGTGTGGCCATGATATATTCCTTTGGAGGAGCAATATTAGTTATCTGTGCCTGGGTATTGCTTTTAACGCTGCTCGTAGTATTAGAACTCACTCGGGGCTTARGTCGGGGTACTCTTCGGGCAGTCTAGATGAGGACCAGGAGGATGGACAGGGTCACGGTTAAGAGGAAGATGGTTAAGTATGTTTTAATTATTCCTCGTTGAATGTCACTTACTATTTTTGCCATCATTATTTGAGTGAGCGTCAATCCTTTTGGCCCGGCAGTTTGGAACCATGTTTGGTCAAGTTTAGTTGCAACTGACTGTCCTAGGGTTAGGTTGGCTTTTGGGGAAAGTCGGTGTACTAGTGCAGGAAAATATCCTAGTATGTTTGAAAAGTGATGCGTAGAAGTTGTTGGGATAATTTTAACTTGCTTGTTGGTTATGGCTGCAAGTTCTATTGCTACCAGGAGTCCGACAATAGTTACAATTAGGGCTGCTATTTTCAGGGTGGTGGGTATCGTCATTACAGGCGTGTTAGAGGGCAAGAAATTAGAGGTAATAATAAGTCCCGCAACAATGCTTCCCCAGGCAAGTCGTTTGATAGGATTAATTACCAGTGGGTTGTTTTCGTTAATAGGAGAGAGCGGTAGGAATCGAGGGGATCCCATAGTCACGAAGTATACAACCCGGAAGCTGTAAACTGCGGTGAATGAGGTGGCAATTAGTGTAAGAGTTAGGGCCCAGGCGTTAAGGTAAGAGGTGTTTAGGGCTTCAATGATGGCATCTTTTGAGAAGAATCCGGCTAAGAATGGGGTGCCTGTTAGTGCCAGGCTACCGATCGTGAGATAGGTCGACGTGGCAGGTATGAGCTTGTGAAGGCCTCCTATTTTCCGAATATCCTGCTCGTCATTGAGGCTGTGAATAATAGATCCGGAGCATAGGAAGAGTATGGCCTTGAAGAATGCGTGTGTACAAATATGAAGGAATGCTAGTTGTGGCTGATTCAGGCCAATTGTTACCATTATTAGGCCGAGTTGACTCGATGTTGAGAAAGCTACAATTTTCTTGATATCATTCTGGGTGAGGGCACAGGTGGCTGTAAATAGAGTGGTTAATGCGCCTAAGCACAAACAAATTGTGAGCGCCAGCTGGTTATTCTCCATGAGAGGGTGGAGGCGAATCAATAGGAAGATTCCGGCAACAACCATAGTGCTGGAGTGAAGTAGGGCAGAAACTGGTGTAGGGCCCTCTATGGCAGAAGGGAGCCAGGGATGTAGGCCGAATTGGGCCGATTTTCCTGTTGCTGCGAGGATAAGTCCGATTAGGGGGATTGTTATGTCGAAGTTTTTTGATAAAAAGAAGATTTGTTGGATTTCTCATGAGTTTAGATTTATTGCGAATCAGGCTATGGCTAAGATCAGTCCAATGTCCCCCACGCGGTTATAAATAACTGCTTGGAGGGCTGCTGTATTAGCGTCTGCTCGTCCGTGCCATCAGCCGATTAATAGGAAGGATATAATCCCAACTCCCTCTCAGCCAATGAATAATTGGAACATGTTGTTAGCGGTAACAAGTGTAATCATAGCTACTAAAAACAGGAGCAAGTATTTAAAGAATCGGTTTACGTTAGGGTCAGAGTGTATATACCACAATGCAAACTCTAAGATCGATCAGGTGACGTAAAGGGCAATAGGGGTAAAGATAAGGGAGTAGTGGTCGAACTTAAAGCTGATGTTCGCGTCAAATATTTGTGTATTTATTCAGTGTCAGTTTGTAGTAATGCTTTCTACTCCCTGGTCGAGGAAAATTATAAGTGGGAGTAGGCTAATGAAGAATGCGGTGCTGACCGCAGTTTTTACGTGTGTGTTAGCTCATTCTGGCTTCTGAGGGTTCGGGCTTAACGTTGTTAGTAGGGGGAACACAAGGGTTGCGAGGACTAAAATAAGTGAGGATGACATCATTAGGGCTGTTGGGCTCATAGCTTCTGCTTGGATTTGCACCAAGAGTTTTTGGTTCCTAAGACCAATGGATGAACTGTTATCCTTCAAAAGCTTAAGGAAGCCGAGGACTTTAACCTCGGTGCATAAGGATTAGCAGTACTTACTGATGGCTGTCCTTCCTTGGTGAGTAAGGGGATTTTAACTCCTGTCTTTAGAATCACAATCTAATATTTTGGTTAAACTATACTTACTAGTAACACCATCCTCATATGAGTTCTGGTTTGGCTACAAGGAGAATTACTGGAATAAGATGAAGGGCTATTAGCAAATGTTCTCGGGTGTGGAACGGTGCAAGTTTCATAATGTGGCTCGGTGCCGGGCCGCGTTGAGACATTAAGAATATATAAAGAGAGTAGCCGGCGGTAATTAACGTTCCTAGCCCCGTAAGTGCAATGGTTCATGGAGATCAGTTGAAAAGGGTTGTAATGATTATAAGCTCCCCTATCAAGTTGGGTAGGGGTGGTAGTGCCAGGTTGGCTAGATTAGCAATAAATCATCAGACTGCTGTTAGTGGGAAGATTATTTGTAACCCTCGGGCAAGAATTATTGTTCGACTATGAGTTCGTTCGTAGGCCGTATTAGCCAAGCAGAATAGTATGGAAGATACTAAGCCGTGGGCGATTATGAGAATGATTGCTCCCGAAAATCCTCATGGGGTTTGAATCAGAATTCCCCCGGCCACGAGGCCTATGTGGCTTACAGAGGAGTAGGCGATCAAGGATTTAAGGTCTGTTTGTCGTAGGCAAATGGACCCTGTTATGATAATGCCCCATAGTGCGAGAATAATGAAGGGGTAGACTAGCTGTTTAGAGAGGGGGTCTAGCATAACTATTATCCGTATCATCCCGTAACCCCCAAGTTTTAATAGGACCGCCGCTAGTACTATAGACCCTGCAACGGGGGCTTCTACGTGCGCTTTGGGTAGCCATAGGTGGACGCCATATAATGGTATTTTTACTAAGAAGGCGATTAAGCAGCCTGCTCATCAGATTTTGTGGCCCCAGGAGTCTAGTAATATTGGCTGGGTGTACTGGATTACTAGCATGGACAAGGTTCCTGTAGATTGTTGGAGGAGAAGTAGGGCGACTAAAAGTGGGAGGGACCCGGCCAGGGTATAAAATAGGAAGTAGGTTCCTGCGCTGAGGCGTTCAGTTTGGTTACCTCATCGAGTAATAATAATGAGGGTAGGGATAAGTGTGGCCTCAAACATAATATAAAACATAATAATTTCTGTGGCACCGAAGGCCATGATTAGGAAGGTCTGGAGCGAAGCGAGGAGTGTAATATAAAGGCGCTGCCGGCTTACTGGCTCTGGGTTAATATGGTTTTGGCTAGCCAAAATTATTAGAGGGAGGAGCCAGCACGTTAAGACCAAAAGTGGGGTAGACAAGGGGTCGATGGCTAAGTATGAGTTAGATGTGGCTCAACCACTCTCTGACGTTCACTTAAGTCAGGTGAGGCTAATAAGGGCAATCGAAAGGCTGTGGCTAGTCGTAGCTGTCCATAATCACTTAGAGGGGACTAGTCAAATTGTCGGGAATAGTATGATCGTAGGAACTAATACTTTTAGCATTGCAGAAGATTAAGGTTTTGTAGGCGGTCTGTGCCGTGGGTACGAGCTGTGGCTACTAGGAGTGCAAGTCCTGTACTTGCTTCGCAGGCAGAAAAAGCTAGTAGTAGTATAGGGGCTGTAGAGAAGCTTGTTGATTCGAACTGTAGGGCTCAGAGGGCCAATGCAATAAATAGGGATAATATTATTCCTTCCAGGCATAATAGTGCAGAGAGCAGGTGTGTGCGATGAAATGCTAGTCCTATTAGTCCTAAAATAAAGGCTGAGCTAAAGCTAAAGTGTACTGGTGTCATAAGGGGGTCGTGGATTTAAACCACGGTTTTCTGAGCCGAAATCAGAGGTCTTTTTTGGACTAACTCCCTATTCTGCTCACTCTAGGCCTCCTTGGGTTCATTCATAGACTAGTCCGAGGGTTAATAGTATCAGGACGGCAGTAGCTCAGAAGAATGTTGCGGTTGGGCTATGAAGTTGATCTCCTCAGGGTAGAGGAAGGAGGAGGGCAATTTCCAGGTCAAACAAGAGGAATAAAATTGCTACTAAGAAGAATCGAAGAGAGAAAGGTAGTCGGGCAGATCCTAATGGGTCAAATCCGCACTCATAGGGGGAGAGCTTCTCTGCATCTGGATTCATTTGTGGTAATCAAAAGGACACTACCGCTAGAACTGATGACAGAGCTACTGTAATAATAAAAATAGTTGTAATTAGATTCATTATCTTTCCCTGGGGTTTAACCAAGACTAAATGATTGGAAGTCACTTGTACTAACTTTGATACTAGAAAGATATGAGCCTCATCAGTAGATGGATACGTAAAGGAATAGTCACACTACGTCGACAAAATGTCAGTATCAGGCAGCGGCTTCAAAGCCGAAGTGGTGTTCGGATGTAAAGTGGTATTGAATCTGGCGGAGAAGACATACAGCTAGGAAGGTTGAGCCAATAATAACATGTAGGCCGTGGAATCCTGTGGCCACAAAGAATGTAGAGCCGTATACTCCGTCTGCGATTGTAAAAGGTGCCTCGTAGTATTCTATGGCCTGAAGCGCAGTAAAATAGACCCCCAGAATAATTGTAAGTGCAAGAGATTGAATGGCTTGTTTTCGTTCACCCTCCATAATACTGTGGTGGGCTCATGTGACTGTCACTCCAGATGCTAGTAATACAGCTGTGTTAAGGAGGGGCACTTCGAATGGGTCTAGTGTGGTAATTCCTGTAGGGGGCCAACATCCTCCCAGTTCTGGTGTTGGTGCTAGGCTTGAATGGTAAAAGGCTCAGAAGAAGCCTAGGAAGAAGAACACTTCAGAAGTGATAAACAGAATTATACCATAGCGTAATCCTTTTTGTACTGGTGGTGTGTGGTGTCCTTGGAAGGTTCCCTCTCGAATAATGTCACGTCACCATTGGAATATTGTGAGAAGTAGAAGAACTAGTCCAAGAGTTATTAGTGTTATTGAGTGGAAGTGAAACCAGATTGCTAGGCCGGATGTTATTAGTAGAGCACCGACGGCTCCGGTTAGTGGTCATGGGCTTGGATCAACCATATGATATGCATGTGCTTGGTGGGCCATTAAACGTTTTCTTGCAGATAGAGGCTTAGGAGCAGTACAAATACGTAGGCCTGAATTATGGCCACTGCAACTTCTAGGAGCGTTAATAAGAAAAGAACGGCAGCAGTTAGAATTGCTACTGTTGGCATTATGGGTAACAATACGAATACGGCTGTGGCAATGAGTTGAATTAGTAGGTGGCCTGCGGTCAAGTTGGCTGTGAGTCGGACTCCTAATGCTAGTGGTCGAATGAATAGACTAATTGTCTCGATGATAATTAGTACAGGGATTAGGGGGATAGGAGTGCCTTCTGGTAGGAGGTGTCCGAGAGCAACTGTTGGTTGGTTTCGCATGCCAATAATTACTGTGGCAAGTCATAGTGGTACGGCGAGCCCTATGTTTAGGGATAGTTGTGTTGTAGGCGTAAAAGTATATGGGAGAAGGCCTAATATGTTAATAGTGATGAGGAATACTATTAGAGAGGCTAGTAGCAGCGCTCATTTATGTCCTCCTACATTGAGCGGTAATATAAGTTGATTGGTGAACCGGTTAATAAATCATGTTTGGACAGTAATAAGTCGATTATTTACTCATCGAGATGGAGGAGTTGGAAATAGTACTCATGGCAGTGCAATTGCAATGGCAATGAGTGGGATTCCTAGGAAGGATGGGCTTGCGAATTGGTCGAAAAAGCTTACTATCATGGTCAGTTTCAGGGCTCAGTTTTATGTTTCTCTTCGCTTATTGGGGCTGGTTCGTTTGGTGCTGTATGATTCAGGATTTTGGTTGGGATAATAGTGAGGAAAACGATTCATGAAAATACTAGAATTGCGAATCAAGGGTTGGGGTTGAGTTGAGGCATTTCACTAGAGGTGGTCGGTAGTCACCAAACTTTGGCTTAAAAGGCCAACGCTTTGTCCAATAATTAGCTTTCTAGTGAGGCGTCTTCTAGTATTAATGAGGATCAGCTTTCGAAGTGTTCTAGTGGGACAGCCTCGACTACAATAGGCATGAAGCTGTGGTTGGCTCCACAGATTTCAGAGCATTGTCCATAAAATACACCTGGGCGTGAGGCAATGAAGGCAGTTTGATTTAATCGCCCGGGTACCGCGTCTATTTTTACACCTAAAGATGGGACGGCTCAAGAGTGTAACACGTCTTCTGCGGACACTAAAACACGAACTGGTGACTCCATTGGAACTACCATTCGGTGGTCTGTTTCCAGGAGCCGAAATTGGCCTGGGGTAAGATCTTGGGTTGGAATTATGTAGGAGTCGAATCCTAAGTCTTCGTAATCAGTATACTCGTAGCTTCAATATCATTGGTGTCCTATGGCCTTGATTGTTAGGTGAGGGTCGTTAATCTCATCTATAAGATATAAAATACGAAGAGAGGGGAGGGCAATTAAGACTAGAATAACAGCCGGTAGGACTGTCCATACGATTTCGATTTCTTGGGAGTCTAAAATGTACTTATTGGTAAGCTTGGTTGAGACCATTGCAATAATAATATAGAGTACTAAGATGCTAATTAAGAGTACAATTATTAGGGCGTGGTCATGGAAGTGAAGAAGTTCTTCTATAACGGGTGATGCCGCGTCTTGGAATCCTAGTTGTGTGGGATGTGCCATTAAAGCCCTGGGCTTAAGACATACAGGGGTTTAACCTGCAATTTCACCTCGACAAGGTGATGTAATATGCACATTTTACTAATGTCTTTAGAAGAAAGTGACAGAGTGGTTATGTGACTGGCTTGAAACCAGTACATGGGGGTTCAATTCCTCCCTTTCTCGTTAGTTTGATTGAACTTGTACAAATGCTGGCTCCTCAAATGTGTGGTATGGTGGAGGGCAGCCATGGAGTCATTCTACGTTTGTTATGGTTAATTCTACTGAGGATACTTCTCGTTTGGCAGCGAAGGCTTCTCAGAGGATAAATAGGAATATGATTACTGCCACCAATGAGATGAGTGACCCAATAGATGATACTGTATTTCATAGGGCATAAGCGTCTGGGTAATCAGAATATCGTCGTGGCATTCCTGCCAGGCCTAGGAAATGTTGTGGGAAGAACGTAAGGTTTACGCCAATAAACATGATTCCAAAGTGAATTTTTGTTCAGGTATCATTTAAGGTATAGCCTGAGAAGAGTGGGAATCAGTGAACGAAAGCTGCCATGATGGCGAATACGGCACCCATTGACAGTACATAGTGGAAGTGGGCAACTACGTAGTATGTGTCGTGTAGAACAATATCAAGTGATGAATTAGCTAATACGATTCCTGTTAGCCCCCCAACGGTAAAAAGGAAAATAAACCCCAGGGCTCATAGCATAGGAGTTTCTCATTTGATTGAGCCCCCATGAAGCGTGGCAAGTCAGCTAAATACTTTTACACCAGTTGGGATAGCAATAATCATTGTTGCGGATGTAAAATAGGCACGGGTGTCTACATCTATCCCAACGGTGAACATATGGTGGGCTCAAACAATGAATCCAAGGAGGCCAATTGCCATCATGGCTCAAACTATTCCTATGTAGCCAAATGGTTCTTTTTTACCGGCGTAGTAGGCTACGACATGTGAAATAATACCAAATCCGGGTAAAATAAGAATGTAAACTTCTGGGTGACCAAAGAATCAGAATAAGTGTTGATATAAGATTGGGTCTCCTCCTCCCGCTGGGTCGAAGAATGTGGTATTAAGATTACGGTCTGTAAGAAGCATTGTAATTCCGGCAGCTAGAACTGGTAGTGATAGAAGTAGAAGGACAGCTGTTACCAGTACGGCTCATACAAACAGCGGTGTTTGATATTGGGAAATGGCTGGGGGCTTCATATTAATAATTGTAGTAATGAAGTTAACTGCGCCTAAAATTGATGATACACCTGCCAGGTGGAGCGAGAAGATTGTTAAGTCTACTGATGCTCCTGCGTGGGCTAGATTACCTGCGAGTGGTGGGTATACTGTTCATCCTGTTCCAGCCCCAGCTTCAACACCAGAAGAAGCTAGTAGAAGCAGAAATGACGGAGGGAGAAGTCAGAAACTCATATTATTTATCCGTGGGAATGCTATATCAGGTGCACCAATCATTAGTGGGACGAGTCAGTTTCCAAACCCTCCAATAAGAATTGGCATTACTATAAAGAAAATTATTACGAAGGCGTGGGCGGTAACGATGACATTATAAATTTGATCATCGCCTAAAAGTGACCCGGGTTGGCTTAGTTCGGCCCGAATAAGGAGGCTTAAGGCAGTCCCCACTATTCCGGCCCAGGCACCAAATACAAGATAAAGGGTACCAATGTCTTTGTGGTTTGTAGAAAAGAATCAGCGCGTAATTGCCACAGGTAGGGTAGCCGAGCGTTTAGGCGGTGGGTTGTAGCCCCGAAGACAGAGGTTTAAGTCCTCTCCCTATCATAGCCCCGTGGTGGAGAACACATTGGATTGCAAATCCAGAGACGCAGAGTAATACCCTGCCGGGGCTTTTCCCGCCTTTCTCGGCTAACGGCGGGAAAAGTAGATGGATGCTCGCTGGCTTGAGCGCTTAGCTGTTAACTAAGAGTTTGTAGGATCGAGGCCTTCCCATCTAGAAAGGCCTTAGTTTAATAAAAACATTTGATTTGCAATTAGAAAATGCAAGATAGACTCTTGTAGGTCTTATCAGGGACTAGAAGATTTTCACTTCTGCTTAGGGCTTTGAAGGCCCTTGGTCTAATGCTATCCTAAGTCCCTAGGTAACTAGCACCATAATGGTTGGGGATACGGGCAGAAGGCCAAGTGCTATTGTGGTAAACAGGGCTAAGGGTAAAGAGGCTTGAGTTGTTTGGACCCGCCAAGGGGTAGTCGCGGTAGTAGTGTTAGGGGAGATGGTGAGTGTTATGGCGTAACAAAGTCGTAAATAAAAGTATAGACCAAGAAGGGCGGCTAAGGCTATAACTGTGGCAGTGAGGGGAAGACTTTGTTTTGCTAACTCTTGCAGGATTAGTCACTTTGGCATAAAACCCGTGAGTGGAGGTAGTCCCCCCAGCGATAGTAATACTAGGGCAGTGGTCGTGGTCAAGATAGGGCTCTTCGATCAGACGACTGCGAGGGTGCTGACTTTTGTGGTGGATGAAACTTTCAGGGTAAGGAATGCTGCGGACGTCATAAAGATATATGTTAATAGGGCGAGGAGGGTCAGCTGAGGAGCATATTGGAGAACAATAATCATCCACCCTATGTGGGCGATTGAGGAGTAGGCCAAGATCTTTCGCAGCTGGGTTTGGTTCAGGCCGCCCCATCCCCCGACTAGGGTTGATATCAGTCCTAAGGCTGTTAGCAGGAGGGGATCAATAGACTGGGCTGTCTGGATAATAAGGGCAAGTGGTGCAAGCTTCTGTCAGGTCGAGAGAATTAGTCCTGTTAAAAGGTCTAATCCTTGTATAACCTCTGGTATCCAGAAGTGTATAGGTGCTAAGCCAATCTTGAGTGCTAGAGCGGTAATAATCATTGTACTAGCGATGGGGTTTGATATGTTATTTATATCTCACTCCCCCATAATTCAGGCATTTGTTGTGCTCGCGAACAAAATTATGGCCGCCGCGGTGGCCTGGGTAAGAAAGTACTTTGTAGTTGCTTCTACTGCACGGGGATGGTGATGTTGCGCTATCAGGGGAACAATCGCTAGGGTATTGATCTCTAAGCCCATTCAAGCTAGTAATCAGTGAGAGCTAGCAAAAGTAAGGGTAGTTCCCAGTCCCAGACTGGACAATAGGATTGTTAGTACGTAGGGGTTCATTGATGGAGGAGGGATTTTAACCGTCATTTTCGGGGTATGGGCCCGAAAGCTTGTTTAGCTGACCCCATCTTAGAAAGTGGTGTAGAGGAAGCACTAAGAGTTTTGATCTCTTGGGCATGGGTTCGACCCCCTTCTTTCTAAGAACTGAGGGGATTTTAACCCCTATTAGCCACTCTATCAAAGTGGTCCCTGGGCATTCGGGCACAGTTCCCGAGTTACAGTTGTGGGGGAAGGCCCGCTAGCGCGATAGGGAGGGAGATGTGTCATAAGACAAGGGCTAGTGTTAGGGGAAGGAAATTTTTTCATACTAGGTGCATAAGTTGATCATATCGGAATCGAGGGTAAGAGGCCCGGACTCATAGGAACATAACCGAGAGAAATGCGGCTTTAACCATAAGACCAATTGTTGTTAGTTCCGGTATACCCGTAAAATGGGATGTTCCTAAAAATAGCACAGCCGAAAGGGTATTCATGAGCAAGATATTCGCGTATTCGGCCAGGAAAAATAGGGCGAAAGGTCCCCCTGCATATTCTACGTTGAAGCCTGAAACAAGTTCTGATTCACCTTCGGTTAAGTCAAAGGGTGCTCGGTTAGTCTCCGCCAGGGTTGAGATATATCATATTGCGGCCAGAGGTCATGCGGGGGCTAGTAACCAGATGCTTTCCTGGGCTGTGTTGAATGTTTGGAGAGTATAACCTCCGGAGAAGACAATGACTGAAAGGAGGATAAGCCCAAGACTTACTTCATAGGAAATCGTCTGAGCTACTGCCCGTAAGGCCCCAATTAGGGCGTATTTTGAGTTCGATGCTCATCCTGACCCGAGAATAGAGTATACTGCGAGGCTTGAGAGGGCTAGAATAAATAGGACCCCTAGGTTGAGGTCAACTACAGGGTAAGGCATGGGTAGGGGTGCCCATAGTGTCATGGCTAGGGTTAGTGCAAGAATAGGGGTTGCGAGGAAGAGGAAGGGGGATGAGGTGGAAGGGCGGACGGGCTCTTTAATAAATAACTTGACTCCATCAGCGATAGGTTGCAGTAGACCATAAGGTCCGACTACATTAGGTCCTTTCCGCAGTTGCATATATCCTAATACTTTTCGTTCAAGAAGGGTTAGGAAGGCTACGGCTAATAGGACAGGAACAATGTAGGCGAGGGGGTTAACCAGGTGACTTATTAGAGTGTTTAGCATGAACTGGGGAGAGGATTTGAACCTCTGGTTTAAAGGGCTTAGGCCTTTCGCAATTTACCATGCTCTGCCACCCCAGTATGTCCTTATTTCGGACGGCAGGGGTTTTGGCCCTCCCTTTACTTAATTTATTTGTTTTCATCAATTAGGGGCGGGGCATGCTCTAAGTATGGGCCCCTCTTTTCCGATCCTTTCGTACTAGGAAAAGTAGCGCTACAGATAGAAACTGACCTGGATTGCTCCGGTCTGAACTCAGATCACGTAGGACTTTAATCGTTGAACAAACGAACCCTTAATAGCGGCTGCACCATTAGGATGTCCTGATCCAACATCGAGGTCGTAAACCCCCTCGTCGATATGGACTCTGGGAGAGGATTGCGCTGTTATCCCTAGGGTAACTTGGTTCGTTGATCGGCTTTATCAGTCGGATCATTTTTGGTCAGATGTCCTGCGGCTTAGAGATGTATCTCTTAGCTTTGGGGTTTAACCCATTCCACTCGGAGGCTTCTTTCTCCTCCGTGGTCGCCCCAACCGAAGGTAAAACTTCATTCGCCACTAAGTTCTTGCTTTCTACAGAGTCGTTTAACGTGGTTAAATTTTGTACCTTAAGCTCCAAAGGGTCTTCTCGTCTTGTATAATTATACCCGCTTCTGCACGGATAGATCAATTTCACTGACTGGAGGGGGGAGACAGTTAAGCCCTCGTCTAGCCATTCATACAGGTCTCTATTTAAGAGACAAGTGATTGCGCTACCTTTGCACGGTCAAAATACCGCGGCCGTTGAACCCGTAGTCACTGGGCAGGCTGGACCTCCTATACTCAATATAGTTGCAGGAGGCGATGTTTTTGGTAAACAGGCGAGGCTTGTGTTTGCCGAGTTCCTTCCCCCTCTTTTAGTCTTTCCCTTAAAAATAGCACTCCAGTGTCGGGTTAACGATTATTTAGTTGTGAGTTCTTCTTGGGGTCTGTATTGTTCACATCGCCCTCTTGGGTTGGGTTCGTTAAGTTCCAGTGGCTAGTCCAATCTGGTTTACACTTGTGCTGGGAGAAGAGCAGGTCTTCTTGTTACTCATTTTAGCATAATCCCTTCCATGTTGGCATGGGTTGGCCTGATATAATTAGGGGAGTAAGATTTTTTATCGGTATAATAAACTTCTTTCTGTCTGAGCTTTAACGCTTTCTGTTTAGGTGGCTGCCTTTAGGCCCACTAGAACAGTGTGTTTTATATATTATGATCTTTATCCTCCTGTAAAGGTTGTATCCTTTGTCAAAGGGGCTGTACCCCCTTTAACTAACTCTCGTGTATTTCCCTAAACACCTTAATGGTATATTTCTTGGTCTGGGGTACGCGAGGCTGAACTTCTATCCACTTCTCAGGCAACCAGCTATCACCAGGTTCGGTAGGTCTGTCACTTCTACCCGGAGCTCTTCCCACTCTTTTGCCACAGAGACGGGTTAGCCCTAAATTAACATAGGCTGTCTCGGGGTAGCTCACCTGGTTTCGGGGTTTCAAACTAAAGGTCTCTTTGCTCGAGGGTACTGGCTAAATCATGATGCAAAAGGTACAAGGCTTAGTCTTTGTTTTTCATTGCTTATATGGGTTGTTTCATTTCTCTTTCAGCTTTCCCTTGCGGTACTTTCTCTATTGCTCTAGGTTGAACCTTTTCCGTCTCCCGTACTTAGGTAAAAAAATGGTTTAGTTTATGGTATTAGGCCATGTTTTGTTATAAATATTGTTAAGTTATATAAATAATTAAGCTAGCTGGTTAGCTCAGGGTGATCCAACTTGCATGGATGTCTTCTCGGTGTAAGTGAGATGCTTAACTAACTCAGCCACGCCCTGAATTTAATCCAAGTGCACCTTCCGGTACACTTACCATGTTACGACTTGCCTCCCCTTGTCAGCGCTCTGTTGTTAGGTAGCTTTATTGCATTTTGACAGGGGAGAGTGACGGGCGGTGTGTACGCGCCTCAGAGCCGGGTTCAAAAGGACACTCTGCTTCCTCTTTACTACTAAATCCTCCTTCAAGCACTATTTCATGTTGCATGTCCGTAGTGTTCTATTGTAGAAAATGTAGCCCATTTCTTCCCGCTTCGTACGCTACACCTCGACCTGACGTTCTGGGCTGTGCCCATCTTGCTTACTTTTATTGCCTTCACAGGGTAAGCTGACGACGGCGGTATATAGGCTGGGGTGGCTAGAAGTGGTGAGGTTTAACGGGGGTTATCGGTTCTAGAACAGGCTCCTCTAGGGGGGTCTAAGGCACCGTCAGGTCCTTTGGGTTTCAAGCTAATGCTCGTAGTACCCGGGCGGACGTCTAATTGTAGCTGGACGTCTAGGTTTATGGCTGAGCATAGTGGGGTATCTAATCCCAGTTTGTTTCTCAGCTTTCGTGGGGTCAGGTGGGCTTTACTAAAGCTACTTTCGTATATTGGGCTTCGGACACCTAGAAGCGTATGACAGCCAAAGGGCCATTCGGCTTTATCGTTATGCTTTCCTTAACCACCCTTTACGCCGTGTATTATTAACTGGGGCCTCTCGTTTAACCGCGGTGGCTGGCACGAGTTTTACCGGCCCTCTTAACCCTGACTGAGTCAAGTTTTCACTCATGGCTTAATATTTATCACTGCTGAATTCCCTTGGGGGTGTGGCTCGGCCAGGCGTCTTGGGCTAAAAATTTGTGCCTGATGCCCGCTCCTCGTCCCCGGGCAGGGGATTAAGGGCATACTCACGGGGCTGCGGAGACTTGCATGTGTAAGTTGGGTTAGAGCTAATAATAAGGTCAGGACCATGCCTTTATGCATGCGGAGCTTCTCAGGGCCCATCTTAACATCTTCAGTGTTATGCTTTGTATTAAGCTACGCTAGC